GTGATAAAATGTTCGAAATCTTTGCATTGCGGTTTTCCTTAAAATTTATGTAGGGTCTGTTAGGCCAAAATTTGGCGGATTTGATGCAATAAATTAAAGCGATATGCATGTATATATATACAACGCGCATGGCTAACTCATATCCCAACTTGTTATCCTGCACGCTCTCGAGCCTTCCTTGGTTTAGGGGTTTGACAAGGATAACAGGATTTGCTGAGCGTAGGGGGTAGGGGGGTTTGTCGCGCAGAAGCCAAAAGGGGGGGCATCTATATAAGGGTCAGTTGAAGAAGGAATGAATGTGTTATGCACCTGAAATAGTAGTATGTCACTCTTGAGTTATGTCTTTTAATAATTAACCTACTTTAACTTAAGCAAGGAAAGTGTTCAACCTTAATTTATCAATTGTGCTTGCACTCTGATATGCAAAATGAAAGGAAACCTAAAAAGAGAACCCTATGCATATAAAAGAATGCCCGGCATGTTGGGTAACGAGGAGTATGTAATTACACCAGTAACCGGATGCAATTGTAGTAAGGAATAGTGGGGTTACACTCAAAAATACCTGAGATAGAAATCAAGATACAAGGAATAATTCATAAAATACCTTAACCTAGTTTAGTGTCCCTGGTTCTATCACGGATAATATGCATTAATGTAGATTGGTTGGTGGGCTCTCACTACTAAAATATACTAAAACAATATTAGTTGAATATTTCACCAAAAAATCTGAGTTTAATAATTAGGGGATAATTCATCTAACATTAAAATAAATTATTATTGAATTTTATAAAAATGGTTAATGCACGTCTTAGTTGTTAGTACTTGCTTTGGGGTTAAAATAAATGAATGGTGATAATACATATATGGACTAATACAATATGTAATATATACATATTATGTACTAAGCCATACATGCAACTATCAGAAGATAGTTTAATTTAGAATTCTGGCTTTGGGAGCCAGGGGTGGGAGTTAAAATCTCTCTCTTCTGGGCGCTAGGGGGGAATTTAACCTCCGATCTTCGGATTACAAGACCGATGCTTTTATACTAAGCTACTAGGGCAAGCTCATTTTAGTGCTTTATTTTCCAGTCATCCTGCTAGTGGAATAAGGATTAGGAAAAGTGCAAAATATAGGACTGATGCAATTTGTCCAATAATAACATAGGGGTGTTCTACGGGTATGCCCCCAATTCATGTCAGGATGAGTATATCTGCCACCAGGGTTCAAAATAGAAATTGGGTGAGGGGGCGGAATGTAAGTCCTCGTTGTTTAGAGGTGTGAAGAATAGGAACTACTATTAGGATTAAAATGGAAAATAATAGGGCTAAGACACCCCCTAATTTGTTAGGGATAGATCGCAGGATGGCGTAGGCAAACAGAAAATATCATTCTGGTTTAATGTGTGGTGGAGTTACTATGGGGTTGGCCGGCGTGAAGTTATCTGGATCGCCTAATAAATTTGGGGAGAATAGGGCCAATGATGTAAGGGCCAGTAATATTAGTACGAACCCAAGAAGGTCTTTGTATGAAAAGTAAGGATGGAAGGAAATTTTGTCTGCGTCGGAGTTGAGTCCGGCTGGGTTGTTAGATCCCGTTTCGTGTAAAAATAAAAGGTGAATGATGGTTGCGGCGGCGATAATAAATGGAAGCAGGAAGTGGAATGCGAAGAATCGTGTAAGTGTTGCGTTATCTACTGAGAAGCCCCCTCAGATTCATTGAACAAGGGTGTCCCCCATATAGGGGACTGCTGATAGTAGGTTTGTAATGACGGTGGCCCCCCAGAAAGATATCTGTCCTCATGGTAATACATAGCCAACGAAGGCCGTTATTATAACTAACAGGAGTAGAATTACCCCAATATTTCAAGTTTCTTTATACAGGTAAGATCCGTAGTATAGGCCTCGGGCGACATGTATATAAATACAAATAAAAAAGAAAGATGCGCCGTTAGCGTGTATATTTCGGATAAATCACCCATAGTTAACGTCTCGGCAAATGTGGGCCACTGATGAGAATGCAGTCGAGATGTCAGAAGTATAGTGTATGGCTAGGAATAACCCTGTTAGGATTTGTGCAATCAAGCATAAACCTAATAGAGATCCAAAGTTTCATCACACTGAGATATTAGAGGGTGTTGGTAGATCAACTAGCGCGTCATTGGCGATTTTTATTAGGGGGTGGGTTTTTCGTAGGCTTGCCATTAGTTCTTGTAGTTGAACTACAACGGTGGTTCTTCAAGTCATTGGTCTCGGTTAAAGTCCGAGCAAGAATTATGACCTATTTTATTTTTATGTTATTGGTGGCGTTAATTGTGGGTTTAATTGCTGTTGCTTCTAATCCAACCCCATATTTTGCTGCTTTGGGCTTAGTAGTTGCGGCAGGGGTGGGGTGTGGGATTTTAGTTGGATGTGGTGGATCTTTTTTATCTCTAGTTCTTTTTTTAATTTATTTAGGGGGTATGCTTGTGGTGTTTGCTTATTCAGCGGCTTTGGCTGCTGAGCCTTTTCCAGAAGCTTGGGGGAGTCGTTCTGTAGCTGGGTATGTTTTGACTTACTTATTGGGAGTCGTTTTAATGGCTGGAATATTCTGAGGAGGGTGATATGAGGGCTCTTGGGTTATTATTGATGAGTTAAAAGAGTTTTCTGCGTTGCGGGGTGACGTGAGTGGTGTGGCTGTCATATATTCTTTTGGCGGGGCAATATTAGTTATTTGCGCTTGGGTACTGCTTTTAACTTTGCTCGTAGTATTAGAGCTTACTCGGGGGTTAAGTCGTGGCACTCTTCGGGCAGTTTAGATTATAGCCAGGAGAATGGCGAGGGCTATAGTTAGTAGGAAGATGGTTAAATATGTCTTGATTATGCCCCGCTGAATATCACTTGTAACTTTTGATATTATTATCTGGGTGAAAGCTAGTCCTTTTGGTCCTGAGATCTCGAGCCATGTTTGGTCAAGTTTGGTGGCAATTGATTGGCCTAGGGCCAGGTTGAGTTTTGGCGGAAGCCGGTGAATTATTGCAGGGAAGTAGCCCAGCATGTTTGAGAAGTTATGGAGGGGTATTGTAGGAGTAACTTTAATTTGCTTATTGGTTATGGCTGTAAGTTCTATGGCCACCAGTAATCCGGTGATGGTAACTATTAGGGCTGCTATTTTCAGTGATATGGGCATTGTTATAACTGGTGTTTTTGAAGGTAGGAAGTTGTATGTAATAATAAGTCCTGCAATAATGCTTCCTCAGGCAAGCCGTTTAATTGGGTTAATTACTAGGGGATTATTTTCATTGATGGGGGAGAGTGCAAGGAATCGTGGGGTTCCTATGGTTACAAAGAATACGACTCGGAAACTATAGACGGCGGTGAAGGATGTGGCAATTAGTGTTAGGGTTAGGGCTCAGGCGTTTAGATGGGAGGTGTTTAGGGCCTCAATAATGGCATCTTTTGAGAAGAATCCTGCTAAAAATGGGGTTCCTGTCAATGCTAGGCTGCCAATTGTAAGGTAGGTTGAGGTGGCAGGTATAAGGTTGTGGAGGCCTCCTATTTTTCGAATGTCCTGCTCATCGTTTAGGCTGTGAATAATTGATCCGGAGCAGAGGAATAATATTGCTTTAAAGAAGGCATGGGTGCAGATGTGGAGAAATGCTAGTTGTGGTTGATTTAGTCCAATTGTTACCATTATTAGGCCAAGTTGGCTAGATGTAGAAAAGGCTACAATTTTTTTAATGTCGTTTTGGGTTAGGGCGCAGGTGGCGGTGAATAGTGTGGTTAAGGCTCCTAGGCAGAGGCATACTGTTAATGCAATTTCATTATTTTCTATGAGCGGATGTAGGCGAATTAGTAAAAAGATTCCTGCGACGACCATAGTACTTGAGTGTAGTAGGGCAGATACTGGCGTGGGGCCCTCCATGGCTGACGGTAGCCATGGGTGTAGGCCAAACTGGGCCGACTTCCCTGTTGCTGCAAGGATTAATCCAAATAGGGGGACTGTTATGTCAAAATTTTTTGATAAGAAGAAAATCTGTTGAATTTCTCAGGAATTAAAGCTCATTGCAAATCAAGCTATGCTAAGGATTAGTCCAATGTCACCGACCCGGTTATAGATTACGGCCTGAAGGGCCGCGGTGTTTGCGTCTGCTCGTCCGTATCATCATCCGATCAGGAGGAAAGATATAATTCCTACTCCTTCTCAGCCAATGAATAGTTGAAATATGTTGTTAGCTGTAACAAGAATGATTATGGCTACTAGAAACAAGAGTAAATATTTGAAGAATCGGTTTATGTTAGGGTCAGAGTGTATATACCATATTGCAAATTCTAGAATTGACCAGGTGACATAGAGAGCAATAGGGGTAAAAATAAGGGAGTAGTGGTCAAATTTAAAGCTAATGTTTGTGTCAAACATTTGAGTATTCATTCAGTGTCAGTTTGTAGAAACGCTCTCCATTCCCTGGTCCAGAAAGATCATGAGGGGTAGTAGGCTAATGAAGAACGCAGTGCTGACGGCATTTTTAATGTGTGTGCTTGTTCATCCTGGGTTTTGAGGTTTGGGGTTAAGTGTTATTAATAGTGGATAAATAAGGATTGCGATGACTAAAACAAGTGAGGAGGATATAATTAAGGTTGTTGAATTCATAGCTTCCACTTGGATTTGCACCAAGAGTTTTTGGTTCCTAAGACCAATGGATGAACTGTTATCCTTCAGAAGCGTGAGGAAGCCGCGGATTTTAACCGCGGTGCATAAGAATTAGCAGTACTTATTGATTTCTATCCTTCCTTGGTGAGTAAGGGGATTTTAACCCCTGTCTTTAAAATCACAATCTAATATTTTAGTTAAACTATACTTACTAGTAACATCAGCCTCACATAAGTTCTGGTTTAGCTACAAGTAGAATTACTGGAATTAGATGTAGGGCTATTAATAGGTGTTCTCGAGTGTGAAAGGGTGGAAGTTTTATAATATGGCTTGGTGTCGGGCCTCGCTGAGATATTAGGAATATGTACAGGGAGTAACCTGCTGTAATTAGCGTTCCTGCTCCTGTGAGGGCGATGGTCCATGGGGATCAGTTAAATAGGGTTGTAATAATTATGAGCTCTCCTATTAGGTTAGGTAGAGGGGGTAGTGCTAAGTTAGCAAGATTAGCAATGAATCATCACACTGCTGTCAGCGGAAAGATCATCTGTAGTCCTCGGGCGAGGATTATGGTACGACTATGGGTCCGTTCGTAGGCAGTGTTGGCTAGACAAAATAATATTGAGGATACTAATCCATGGGCAATTATTAAAATGATTGCCCCGGAGAACCCCCAGGGGGTTTGAATTAGGATGCCCCCTGCTACAAGTCCTATGTGACTGACAGATGAATAAGCGATTAGCGATTTTAGGTCTGTCTGTCGTAAACAAATAGACCCGGTTATAATAATTCCCCACAGTGCTAGAACAATAAATGGGTATACCAGTTCTTTTGACAGTGGGTCTAGCATAATTATTATTCGTATCATTCCGTACCCTCCTAGTTTTAGTAGCACTGCCGCTAGTACTATTGACCCTGCAACGGGGGCTTCTACATGTGCCTTTGGGAGTCAGAGGTGTACGCCGTAAAGGGGCATTTTTACTAGAAATGCAACTAAACACCCAGCTCATCAGACCTTATGGCCTCAGGAGTTTAGTAGTAATGGTTGGGAATATTGGATTACTAGTATGGATAAAGTACCTGTGGATTGCTGCAGTAGAAGTAGGGCCACTAGAAGTGGTAGTGAGCCTGCTAAGGTGTAAAATAGAAAATAAGTCCCTGCGTTAAGTCGTTCGGTTTGGTTGCCTCATCGGGTAATAATAATAAGGGTTGGAATGAGTGTAGCTTCGAATATGATGTAAAATATAATGATTTCTGTGGCACCAAATGCTATAATTAGAAAAGTTTGTAGAGAGGCCAAAAGCGAGATGTACAGGCGTTGTCGGGTAATAGGTTCTGGATTAATATGGTTTTGACTGGCTAAAATTATTAGTGGAAGAAGTCAACATGTTAGCACCAGGAGGGGGGTTGAGAGTGGGTCTGTGGCTAAGTATGCATTAGACGAGGCTCACCCCGTCTCTGACGTTCATTTTATTCATGAAAGGCTAATAAGGGCAATTGAGAGGCTGTGCGTAATTGCAGCCGTTCAGAGTCACTTAGGAGAAGTTAGTCAGATCGTCGGGAATAATATAATTGTTGGAATTAGAATTTTTAGCATTGTAGGAGATTAAGATTTTGTAATCGATCAGTTCCGTGGGTTCGGGCTGTAGCTACCAATAGTGCGAGCCCCGTGCTTGCTTCACAGGCGGAGAAGGCTAGCAGGAGTATAGGTGCAGTTGAGAAGCTTGTGGATTCAAATTGAAGGGCCCAGAGGGCTAGCGCAATAAATAAGGATAATATTATTCCTTCTAAACATAAAAGTGCTGAAAGTAGGTGGGTCCGATGGAATGCTAGACCTATTAACCCTAGAATAAATGCTGAGGTAAAACTGAAATGTACTGGTGTCATAAGGGGGTCGTGGACTCAAACCACAATTTTCTGAGCCGAAATCAGAGGTCTTATTTTGGACTAACCCCTTACTCTGCTCATTCTAGGCCGCCTTGGGTTCACTCGTAAATTAATCCTAAGGTTAGTAAAATAAGAACTGAGGTTGCTCAAAAGAATGTTCCTGTTGGGTTTTGGAGTTGATCTCCTCAGGGCAGGGGAAGAAGGAGTGCAATCTCCAGGTCAAATAGAAGAAATAAGATAGCAACTAGAAAAAACCGTAGGGAAAAGGGTAATCGTGCGGATCCTAGGGGATCAAATCCGCATTCATATGGGGAAAGTTTCTCTGCGTCTGGATTTATTTGCGGCAATCAGAAGGATACGACTGCTAAAATTGATGACAAGGTCATTGCAATAACAAGAATAGTTGTAATTAAATTCATTATCTTTCCCTGGGGTTTAACCAAGACTAAATGATTGGAAGTCACTTGTACTAACTTTGATACTAGAAAGATATGAGCCTCATCAATAGATAGATACGTAAAGGAATAGTCACACTACGTCAACAAAGTGTCAATATCAGGCAGCGGCTTCGAAGCCGAAGTGGTGTTCAGATGTGAAGTGGTATTGAATTTGGCGGAGAAGGCATACGGCTAAGAAGGTTGACCCGATAATAACGTGTAGTCCGTGGAATCCTGTGGCCACGAAAAATGTAGAGCCATAGACTCCATCGGCAATCGTAAAAGGTGCTTCATAATATTCGATGGCTTGTAGTGCAGTAAAATATAGCCCTAGTAAAATAGTAAGTGCGAGTGATTGAATGGTTTGTTTTCGCTCGCCTTCTATAATGCTGTGATGGGCTCATGTAACTGTTACCCCTGATGCTAGTAGCACGGCCGTATTGAGAAGAGGGACTTCAAATGGATCCAGTGTGGTAATTCCTGTGGGAGGCCAGCACCCCCCTAGTTCAGGGGTTGGGGCTAGACTTGAATGGTAGAAAGCTCAAAAGAATCCTAGGAAGAAAAATACTTCTGAGGTAATAAACAGAATTATTCCGTAGCGCAGGCCTTTTTGTACGGGAGGTGTGTGGTGGCCTTGAAAAGTTCCTTCTCGAATAATATCTCGTCATCATTGAAATATTGTCAGGAGGAGAAGGGCTAGTCCTAAAGTCATAAGTATTGTTGAGTGGAAATGGAACCAGATTGCTAGGCCGGATGTTATTAGTAATGCACCGACAGCTCCAGTTAGAGGTCATGGGCTGGGGTCAACCATATGATATGCGTGTGCTTGGTGTGCCATTAAACGTTTTCTTGTAGGTAGAGGCTTAGAAGTAGAACAAATACATAGGCTTGAATCATTGCTACTGCGACCTCTAGAAGTGTGAGGAGAAATAGGACGGCGGCAGTTAAGATTGCTACTGTCGGCATTATTGGTATGAGTACAAATACAGCTGTGGCAATAAGTTGAATCAGTAGGTGGCCTGCAGTTAAGTTGGCTGTGAGTCGCACTCCTAGGGCTAATGGTCGAATAAATAGACTAATTGTTTCGATGATAATTAATACTGGGATTAGGGGCACGGGGGTGCCTTCTGGTAATAGATGTCCCAGGGCTACTGTTGGCTGATTTCGCATTCCAATAATTACTGTGGCTAATCATAGTGGTACGGCAAACCCCATATTTAATGATAGTTGTGTTGTGGGGGTGAAGGTATATGGAAGCAGGCCCAGCATGTTGATGGTAATAAGAAATACTATTAGTGAAGCAAATAAGAGGGCTCACTTATGCCCTCCAACATTTAGGGGAAGGAGTAGTTGGTTAGTAAAACGGTTAATAAATCATGTTTGCAGGGTAATTAGTCGATTATTTAGCCATCGAGATGGGGGGGTTGGGAATAGTACCCAAGGGAGTGCAATTGCAACAGCAATAAGTGGAATGCCTAGTAAGGAGGGGCTTGCAAATTGGTCAAAGAAGCTCATTATCATGGTCAGTCTCAAGACTCAGTTTTATGTTTTTCTTCGCTTATTGGGGCGGGTTCATTGGGTGTTGTATGACTTAAAATTTTAGTTGGGATAATAGTGAGGAAAATAATTCACGAGAATACTATAATAGCAAATCAGGGATTAGGATTTAGTTGGGGCATTTCACTAGAGGTGGTCGGTAGTCACCAAACTTTGGCTTAAAAGGCCAACGCTTTGTCCAATAATTAGCTTTCTAGTGAGGCGTCTTCTAGTATAAGTGATGACCAGCTTTCGAAATGTTCTAGTGGAACGGCTTCAACTACAATAGGTATAAAGCTGTGGTTGGCGCCACAGATTTCAGAGCATTGTCCATAGAATACGCCTGGGCGTGAGGCAATAAAAGCGGTTTGATTTAATCGTCCAGGTACTGCATCTATTTTTACTCCTAGGGATGGGACGGCCCATGAGTGTAATACATCCTCAGCGGATACTAGAATACGAATTGGGGATTCCATCGGTACAACTATTCGGTGATCTGTCTCTAGAAGCCGAAATTGGCCTGGGGTAAGGTCTTGGGTTGGGATTATATAGGAATCAAAGCCTAGGTCTTCATAATCTGTATATTCGTAGCTTCAGTATCACTGATGTCCTATTGCTTTAATTGTCAGATGAGGGTCATTAATTTCGTCTATAAGATATAAAATTCGAAGGGACGGCAGGGCAATTAGGACTAGGATCACAGCTGGTAAGATGGTTCATACAATTTCGATCTCCTGGGAGTCCAAGATATATTTGTTTGTTAGTTTGGTTGAAACCATTGCAATAATAATATAAAGCACTAAGGTGCTAATTAAGAATACAATTATTAGGGCATGGTCATGGAAGTGAAGAAGCTCTTCTATAACGGGTGATGCCGCGTCTTGGAATCCTAGTTGTGTGGGGTGTGCCATTAAGCTTGTGTTTATAAGACATGCAGGAATTTAACCTGCAATAACACCTTGACAAGGTGATGTAATTTACATTTTACTAATGTCTTCAGAAGAAAGTGACAGAGTGGTTATGTGACTGGCTTGAAACCAGTACATGGGGGTTCAATTCCTTCCTTTCTCGTTAGTTTGATTGAACTTGAACGAATGCGGGCTCTTCAAATGTGTGGTAGGGAGGCGGGCAGCCGTGAAGTCATTCTACATTTGTTATGGTCATTTCTACTGAGGATACTTCCCGCTTGGCAGCAAAGGCTTCTCATAAAATAAATAGGAATATAATTACTGCCACTAGAGAAATAAGTGATCCAATAGATGATACTGTATTTCACAGGGCATAGGCGTCTGGATAATCAGAATATCGTCGTGGCATTCCTGCCAGTCCGAGGAAGTGTTGTGGAAAAAATGTTAGGTTAACACCAATAAATATTACTCCGAAGTGAATCTTTGTTCAGGTGTCATTTAGAGTATAACCCGAGAATAGAGGGAATCAATGGACAAATGCTGCTATGATGGCAAATACGGCTCCTATTGAGAGCACATAATGGAAGTGGGCAACCACGTAATATGTATCATGAAGAACAATATCAAGTGATGAGTTGGCTAGAACAATTCCTGTGAGTCCTCCTACTGTGAAGAGGAAGATAAAGCCTAGTGCTCATAATATGGGTGTTTCTCATTTGATTGAGCCCCCGTGAAGTGTGGCAAGTCAGCTAAATACTTTTACCCCTGTTGGGATAGCAATAATTATTGTTGCGGACGTAAAATAGGCACGGGTGTCTACGTCTATTCCAACAGTAAATATGTGGTGGGCTCATACAATGAACCCTAGGAGTCCGATGGCCATTATGGCTCATACTATTCCTATATAGCCGAATGGTTCTTTTTTACCTGCATAGTAGGCTACGACATGTGAAATAATGCCAAATCCTGGCAAAATAAGAATGTAGACTTCTGGGTGACCAAAAAATCAGAACAGGTGTTGGTATAAGATTGGGTCACCTCCCCCCGCTGGGTCGAAGAAAGTAGTATTTAGATTGCGGTCTGTTAGAAGCATTGTAATACCAGCGGCTAGAACTGGTAGGGAAAGTAGAAGAAGTACAGCTGTTACAAGCACGGCTCATACAAAAAGGGGTGTCTGATACTGGGAGATGGCTGGAGGTTTTATATTAATAGTTGTAGTAATAAAGTTAATTGCTCCTAGAATTGAGGAGACACCTGCCAAATGGAGCGAAAAAATTGTTAGATCTACTGATGCTCCTGCGTGGGCAAGGTTTCCTGCTAGAGGGGGATAAACAGTCCATCCGGTTCCGGCCCCCGCCTCAACACCAGAAGATGCTAGAAGCAGGAGAAATGATGGGGGTAGAAGTCAGAAGCTTATGTTGTTTATTCGTGGGAATGCTATGTCAGGTGCTCCAATTATTAATGGTACGAGTCAATTTCCAAATCCGCCAATGAGAATTGGCATTACTATAAAGAAAATTATTACGAAGGCATGGGCAGTAACAATGACATTATAAATTTGATCATCACCAAGGAGTGACCCGGGTTGGCTTAATTCAGCCCGAATAAGGAGGCTTAAAGCAGTCCCCACTATTCCGGCTCAGGCACCAAATACAAGATAAAGGGTGCCAATGTCTTTGTGGTTTGTAGAAAAGAATCAGCGCGTAATTGCCACAGGTAGGGTAGCCGAGCGTTTAGGCGGTGGGTTGTAGCCCCGAAGACAGAGGTTCAAGTCCTCTCCCTGTCACCAGCCCCGTGGTGAAGAAACATGTTGGATTGCAAATCCAGAGACGTAGATTAGTAGTCTGCCGGGGCTTTTCCCGCCTTACTCGGCCTACGGCGGGAAAAGTAGATGGATGCTCGCTGGCTTGAGCGCTTAGCTGTTAACTAAGAGTTTGTAGGATCGAGGCCTTCCCATCTAGTAAGGCCTTAGTTTAACAAAAACATTTGATTTGCAATTAGAAAATGCAAGATAGACTCTTGTAGGTCTTAGCCAGGGACTAGAAGATTTTAACTTCTGCTTAGAGCTTTGAAGGCTCTTGGTCTAATGCTATCCTAAGTCCCTAGGTAGCTAGTATTATAACAGCTGGGGTCATGGGCAGGAGACCTAGTGCAATTGTGGTAGAGATAGCTAGTGGTAGGGAGGTTTGGGTTGTTTGAACTCGCCAGGGGGTAACTGAGTTGTTAATATTTGGGGCAATAGTTAACGTTATTGCGTAACATAGTCGTAGATAAAAGTACAGGCTAAGTAGGGCGGCCAGGGCTATAATTGTGGCAGTAATTGAAAGATCCTGTTTTGTTAGTTCTTGAAGAATTAGTCACTTTGGTATAAATCCTGTTAGTGGGGGAAGGCCCCCCAGGGATAACATAACCAAGGCAGTAGTTGTTGTCAAAATAGGGCTATTTGATCAGGTCATTGCGAGGGTGTTAATTTTTGTGGTAGATGATAACTTTAATGTAAGAAACGCTGCTGAGGTTATAAAGATATAGGTTCCCAATGCAATGAGTGTAAGTTGGGGGGCATATTGTAGGATAATTACTATTCAGCCTATATGGGCAATCGAGGAATAGGCTAAGATCTTTCGCAATTGTGTTTGATTTAGGCCACCTCATCCTCCCACCAGGGTAGATGTAAGTCCTAACATCGTCAGTAGTAAGGGATCAATGGCTTGGGCTGTTTGAATAATTAGGGCGAGCGGGGCAAGTTTTTGTCAGGTAGATAAAATTAGGCCCGTTAAAAGATCTAGCCCCTGAAGGACTTCAGGTATTCAGAAATGTATTGGTGCTAATCCAATTTTTAGTGCTAGGGCAGTAATTATTATTGTACTAGCAATGGGGTTTGACATGTTATTTATGTCCCATTCCCCTGTAATTCAAGCATTTGTTATACTTGCAAACAGGATTATTGCTGCTGCGGTAGCTTGGGTGAGGAAATATTTTGTAGTAGCTTCTACCGCTCGGGGGTGATGGCGCTGTGCTATTAGGGGAACAATTGCTAGGGTATTAATTTCTAAGCCTATTCAGGCCAGTAGTCAGTGGGAGCTGGCAAAGGTTAGGGTGGTCCCTAGCCCTAGGCTGGACAGAAGAATCATAAGTACGTAGGGGTTCATTGGTGGAGGAGGGACTTTAACCGTCATGTTCGGGGTATGGGCCCGAAAGCTTAATTAGCTGACCCCATCTTAGAAAGTGGTGTAGAGGAAGCACTAAGAGTTTTGATCTCTTGGGCATGGGTTCGACCCCCTTCTTTCTAAGAACTGAGGGGACTTTAGCCCCTATGAGCCACTCTATCAAAGTGGTCCCTGAGCATTCGGGCACAGTTCCTGGGCTAGAGTTGTGGGGGGAGACCTGCTAGTGCGATTGGGAGGGCAGTGTGTCATAGTACTAAGGCAAGTGTTAGCGGAAGGAAGTTTTTTCATACGAGGTGTATCAATTGGTCATATCGGAACCGTGGGTAGGAAGCCCGTACCCATAAAAATATAATAGACAGGAGTGCGGCTTTACACATAAGACCAATTGTTGTTAGTTCGGGTATGTGCGGGAAGTGTGAGGTTCCCAGAAAGAGCACGGCTGATAGGGTATTTATTAGTAAAATATTTGCATACTCAGCAAGAAAAAATAGGGCGAAGGGTCCGCCTGCATATTCTACATTAAAGCCTGAGACTAATTCTGACTCTCCTTCTGTCAAATCAAATGGTGCTCGGTTTGTCTCGGCGAGGGTTGAAATATATCATATTGCGGCTAGGGGTCAGGCGGGGGCTAAGAGTCAGATGCTTTCTTGGGCGGTATTAAATGTTTGGAGGGTGTACCCCCCTGAAAAAATGATTACTGATAAGAGAATTAGTCCAAGACTTACTTCATATGAGATTGTTTGTGCTACCGCTCGGAGAGCCCCAATTAGTGCGTATTTTGAATTTGATGCTCACCCTGACCCCAGAATAGAATACACGGCTAGGCTTGATAGGGCCAGAATAAATAAGACCCCTAAGTTTAAGTCAATTACGGGGTGTGGCATAGGTATAGGTGCTCATAGGGTCATAGCGAGTGTAAGGGCAAGAATTGGGGTTGCTAAAAATAAAAAGGGGGATGATGTAGAGGGGCGTACAGGCTCTTTGATAAATAATTTGACTCCATCAGCAATTGGCTGGAGTAGCCCGTAGGGTCCTACCACATTAGGTCCTTTCCGTAGCTGTATATATCCTAGAACTTTTCGTTCAATTAGAGTTAGGAAGGCCACTGCTAGTAGTACTGGCACAATATAGGTTAGGGGGTTAATTAGGTGGGTTATTAGAGTGTTTAGCATAAACTGGGAAGAGGATTTGAACCTCTGGTCTAAAGGGCTTAGGCCTTTCGCAATTTACCATGCTCTGCCACCCCAGTATGCCCTTATTTTGGGCGGCAGGGGTTTTGGCCCTCCCTTTGCTTAATTTATTTGTTTTCATTAATTAGGGGTGGGGCGTGCTTTAAGTATAGGCCCCTCTTTTCCGATCCTTTCGTACTAGGAAAAGTAGCGTTACAGATAGAAACTGACCTGGATTGCTCCGGTCTGAACTCAGATCACGTAGGACTTTAATCGTTGAACAAACGAACCCTTAATAGCGGCTGCACCATTAGGATGTCCTGATCCAACATCGAGGTCGTAAACCCCCTCGTCGATATGGACTCTGGGAGAGGATTGCGCTGTTATCCCTAGGGTAACTTGGTTCGTTGATCGGCTGTTTGGCCGGATCATTTATGGTCAGATGTTCTGCGGCTTAGAGATGTCTCTCTTGGTTTTAGGGGTTTAACCCATTCCACTCGGAGGCTGGTTTTTCCTCCGCGGTCGCCCCAACCGAAGGTAAAATTTCATATTCCATTAAGTTTTTGCATTTTTATTTGGTTGCTTGACGTGGTTGAATTTTGTACCTTAAGCTCCAAAGGGTCTTCTCGTCTTGTAGAGTTATACCCGCTTCTGCACGGATAGATCAATTTCACTGACTGGAAGGGGGAGACAGTTAAGCCCTCGTTTAGCCATTCATACAGGTCTCTATTTAAAAGACAAGTGATTGCGCTACCTTTGCACGGTCAAAATACCGCGGCCGTTGAACCCGTAGTCACTGGGCAGGCTGGACCTCCTATACTTAGTTTGTTTGCAGGAGGCGATGTTTTTGGTAAACAGGCGAGGCTTGTGTTTGCCGAGTTCCTTCCCTTTCTTTTAGTCTTTCCTTTAATATGGCGCTCCAGTGTGGGGGTAACGATCATTTAATTGCGGGGTTTTCTTGGTTTTTTTATTGTCCGCAGTACCCTCTTTATTTGGGTTCGTTAATTTCCAGTGGTTTGTCCGATCTGGCGTACACTTGTGCCCGGAGAAGAACAAATCTTCTTGTTACTCATTTTAGCATAATTTCTTCCATGTAGGCATGGAGTAGCCTGATACTATTAGGGGAATAAGATTTTTTATCGGTATAATAAACTTTCTTCTGTCTGAGCTTTAACGCTTTCTGCCTAGATGGCTGCTTTTAGGCCCACTAGAACAGTGTGTTTTTTTAATATTATGATCTTTATCCTCCTGTAAAGGTTGTATCCTTCGTTAGAGGGGCTGTACCCCCTTTAACTAACTCCCATATCTTTCCCTCAGTATCTTAAAGATGTTTTGGCTTGGGGTATATGGGGCTGAACTTCTATCCATCTCTCAGGCAACCAGCTATCACCAGGTTCGGTAGGTCTGTCACTTCTACCCGGAGCTCTTCCCACTCTTTTGCCACAGAGACGGGTTAGCCCTAAATTATATAGGCTGTCTCGGGGTAGCTCACCTGGTTTCGGGGTTTCAAACTAAAGGTCTCTTTGCTTGAGGGTACTGGCTAAATCATGATGCAAAAGGTACAAGGTTTAGTCTTTGTTTTTTAGCGCTTATATGGGTTATTTCATTTCTCTTTCAGCTTTCCCTTGCGGTACTTTTTCTATTGCTCTGGGTTGAACCTTTTCTGTCTCCCATACTCAGGTAAAAAAATGGTTTAATTTTTGGGGTTAAGTTATGTTTTGTTATTAACATTGTTGGATTATATTAGGGGTCAGGCTAGCTGTTTGGCTCAGGGCGATCCAACTTGCATGGATGTCTTCTCGGTGTAAGTGAGATGCTTAGCTAACTCAGCCACACCCTGAGTTTAATCCAAGTGCACCTTCCGGTACACTTACCATGTTACGACTTGCCTCCCCTTGTCAGTGCTTTTTTATTATATATCTTAATTGCATTTTGACAGGGGAGAGTGACGGGCGGTGTGTACGCGCCTTAGAGCCGGGTTCAAAAGGACACTCTGTTTCCTTTTTACTACTAAATCCTCCTTCAAGCACTATTTCATGTTGCATATTCGTAGTATTCTACAATAGAAAATGTAGCCCATTTCTTCCCACTTCGTACGCTACACCTCGACCTGACGTTCTGGGTTATACCCATTTTGCTTACTTTTGTTGCCTTCACAGGGTAAGCTGGCGACGGCGGTATATAGGCTGGGGTGGCTAGAAGTGGTGAGGTTTAACGGGGGTTATCGGTTCTAGAACAGGCTCCTCTAGGGGGGTCTAAGGCACCGTCAGGTCCTTTGGGTTTCAAGCTGATGCTCGTAGTACCCTGGCGGACGTCTAATTGTATTTGGACATCTAGGTTTATAGCTAAGCATAGTGGGGTATCTAATCCCAGTTTGTTTCCTAGCTTTCGTGGATTCAGGTGGATTCTATTAAAGCTACTTTCGTGTGGTTGGGCTTCGGACACCTAGAAGCGTATGACGGCCAAAGGGCCATTTGGCTTTATTATACTGCCCTCCTTAACCACCCTTTACGCCGTAGTACTATTAACTAGGGCCTCTCGTTTAACCGCGGTGGCTGGCACGAGTTTTACCGGCCCTCTTAACCCTGACTGAGTCAAGTTTTCACTTATGGCTTAATGTTTATCACTGCTGAATTCCCTTGGGGGTGTGGCTTGGCCAGGCGTCTTGGGCTAAAATTTTGTGCCTGATGCCCGCTCCTCGTCCCCGGGCAGGGGATTGAGGGCATACTCACGGGGTTGCGGAGACTTGCATGTGTAAGTTGGGTTAGAGCTAATAGTAAGGTCAGGACCATGCCTTTGTGCATGCGGAGCTTCTCAGGGCCCATCTTAACATCTTCAGTGTCATGCTTTGTATTAAGCTACGCTAGC